GAATTCCAATTACGAAAATTTTGACCAAAATACGAATACTTTAGAAATTGGTGATATTTTAGAAATTGATGCGTTTTCATCTATTGTAATACACAAAATAAGTAAAAAAGTCCCTCGATGGTCATACAAATTAATCAGTGAATTGGAACAACTATCATTTCACTACAGTCCGCCAGCAGAGCATGAAATTCGTTCAAGAAGGGCGGTAGGTGAATATCTTCTTTTTGATCCTACAGAGACTCATACTACTACTAAAGCTACAGATAAAGAAACGAAGCCTAATGCTAGCAAAGAGACTGATACTATTGATAAAGAAACCAAGACTAATGCTAGCAAAGAGACTAATACTGTTGATAAAGAAACCAAGACTAATGCTAGCAAAGAGACTGATACTGTTGATAAAGAAACGAAGCCTAATGCTAGCAAAGAGACTGATACTATTGATAAAGAAACCAAGACTAATGCTAGCAAAGAGACTAATACTGTGAATAAAGAAACGAAGACTAATGCTAGCAAAGAAACTGATACTGTGAATAAAGAAACCAAGACTAAAACCCCAGAAGAAGAGGCTAAAGAAGATGAAGAGAAGGGGCTTGTTGTGATGCGTTATGCACACCAACCCGATTTTAAGCACGGCTTAATCAAAGGCTCTATGCGAACTCAAAGGCGTAAAATTGTTATTGAGAAACTGTTTCAAGCAAATGCACATTCCCCCCTTTTTTTTGACAGGATAAAAAAAAAAAAACTTTTTTCTTTTGCTATCCCCCGCCCGGTTCAACTGAACCGAATTTTTAGAAATTGGTCGGCGGGAAAAGGGTTCAGGATTTTAGAGTCTACAGACGAACAAACAAAAAGAGAAGAAAAACCAAAAAGAGAATCTAAAAAGAAAAACGACCGAGTAAAGGAAAAAAAGCGATTAGAGATAGGGGAAGCCTGGGATACTTTTGAAATTACCCAAATGTTAAGGGGTTGCATTTTAATAGCCCAATCAAGTCTTAGAAAAAATCTTATATTACCTTCATTGATAATCGGTAAAAATCTTGGACGTATGCTATTATTGCAAATTCCTGAATGGTCTGAAGATTTCGAGGAATGGAATAGAGAAAAGCATATTAAGTGCACTTATACTGGTAATCCGTTATCCGAAACAGAATTTCCGGAAAATTGGTTGACACAAGGTATTCAGATCAAGATTGTATATCCTTTCCATCTGAAACCTTGGCACACATCTAAACCGCTAACTTCTCGTGATGACGTTTGTTTTTTAACAATTTTTGGAAGGGAAACAGAACTGCCTTTTGGCTCTCCCCGAAAAACACCTTCCTTTTTTGAGCCCATTTTAAAGGAACTCGAAAAAAAAATTGGAAAATATGAAAAGGTTACAGCTGAAAGCGTTTTAAAAAAAATAATAATAAAATTATTTAAAAAAGTTTCAAAAGAAACAAGAACAACAAACCAAAATCTTCCGTTTATAGAAAAAGACCTCTCCAAGGGTAAACCAATTTTATTATTTAGATCGAGAGAAATAGGTGGAATGGAAAAAGAAAAAGATTCTAGAATAAGCAACCAGATAATTGATGAATCTTTTAGTCAAATTCAAAAAATTCAAATTCCAGATTGGACAAATTCTTCACTGATAGAAACTAAAATGCAAGATATGACTGATAGAACAAGTACAATCAAAAATCAAATAGAAAGAATTACCGAAGAGAAAAAAAAAGTAACTCTAGAACTAGATATTAGTACTTACAAAAAAAGTTGTAGATTAGAGTTGTCAAAAAAGATTTGGCAAATAGTAAAACTAAAAAACATAATATGTAAATTTCATTATTTTAGAAAATTTTTCATTCAAAGAATATATAACGATATTTGTTTATCTACTATTCATATTTGCCAAACGAATACACAACTCTTTGTTGAATCGACAAAAAATTTGATTGAAAAATATATTTCCAAGAATGAAACAAATAAAAAAATAATTAATAAAAAAACTAAAAATACAATTCACTTTATTTCAAATATAAAAACTTATACTTATAATAGTTGTAAGAAAAATTCAGAAATTTTTTGTGATTTATCCAACTTGTCACAAGCATATGTATTTTACAAAATATCACAAACCGGGGTTGTTAACTTGTCTAAATTAAGATCCGTTCTTCAACATCATGGAACATCTTTCTTCCTTAAAACTCAAATGAAAGACTCCTTTCGAACACAAGGAATATTTCAGTCTGAAGTAATACATAAGAAACTTCAGCGGTCTATAACGAGTCAATGGAAAAATTGGTTAAGAGGGAATTATCAATACGATTTATCTCAGATTATCTGGTCTAGCTTAATGTCACAAAAACAAAAATGGCGAAATAGGGTTAATCGATATTGTAGGTCTCAAAAAAAAGATTTAAAAAAATGGAATTCATGTGGAAAATACCAATTAAGTCATTACAAGAAAAAAAAGGGTCCTAACTCATTATCGAATCAAAAAGATAATTTTCAAAAATGCTATAGATATGATCTTTTATCATATAAATCCATTAATAATGAAAATAAAGGTGACTCGGTTTTTTATAGATCAATCCCTCAAGTAACTAAAAGGCAAGCGGTTTCTGATAATTACAACATGTCGCAAAACTCCTTGTTTGCGATAACAGGAAGTATCCCTATCAATATTTTTATAGGAAGAATAGAAAGGGTATATATTCCATATATAGAAAAAAATCTTAATAGAAAATATTTTAATTGGGAAAATATCTATTTTGATCTTAGAAAAAAAGTGGCTATTGAATCCTGGGTCGCGGTAAATCCCAGCAGTAATCAAAAGACTCGAATTGGGACTAATAATTTTCAATTAATTGATCCAATTGATAAAGAAGAAGAGGAAGAGATCAATCCCAGCAGTAATCAAAAGACTCCAATTGGGACTAATAAGGATGAAATATTTTATGCAATTGATAAAGAAGAAGAGGAAGAGATCAATCCCGAAGAAGAGATCAATCCCGAAGAAGAGATCAATCCCAGCAGTAATCAAAAGACTCCAATTGGGACTAATAACGATCAATTAATTGATCCAATTGATAAACAAGAAAAAGACCCTTTTTATATTCCGATTAATCAAAATCCAGAAATCAATCAACCTAATTCTCCAAATTCTTTTTTTGATTGGATGGGAATGAATGAACAAATACTAAATCGTCCCATCTCGAATCTGGAACTTTGGTTCTTCCCAGAATTTGTGCGGCTTTTTAATGTATATAAAACGAAACCGTGGATTATACCAAGCAAATTACTTCTTTTAAATTCGAATCTAAGTGAAACCGATAATAAAAAGAAAAACATCGCTGAAAACCAAAATCTTGAAGAAGAAGATTCCGCGAAATCAGACATGAAAAAAGGTACAAAGAAAAGTAAAACCAATAGTGAAAAGAAAAGTGAAACCGATAGTGAAAAGAAAAGTGAAACCGATAGTGAAAAGAAAAGTGAAACCGATAGTGAAAAGAAAAGTGAAACCGATAGTGAAAAGAAAAGTGAAACCGATAGTGAAAAGAAAAGTGAAACCGATAGTGAAAAGAAAAGTGAAACCGATAGTGAAAAGAAAAGTCTAAGTACAAGAGAGCTAAGAGAGTTATTCATGAAAAAGTATTTCCTTTTGCAATTGAGATGGGATCAAAGGAATATCGGTCAAAACATTCGCAAAAATGTCCGGATATTAGCTCTCCCGAAGAGCTCGATAAATCTAGAAACCATGACTCTATCATGCATTGAAAGGAGAAAATTACAATTGAATGTAATGTGGAAGTCGAAGAGCAATTTGAGTATTCTAAAATTTTTCAAAAGCATAGGAGTGGTTGTGGACCGCCTTGGACTGTCTGTAAAAAACAATGGGCAATTTCTTATGTATCAAACCATAGGTATTTCGTTGGTTCATAAGAGTAAAAACAAAACTAATCAACAATACCGAAAACAAAGAATAATTCGAGCTAGAGAGAACAATCATTTTGATGCGCTTGTTCTTGAAAATATTTTATCGTCTAGACGTCGTAGAGAATTGAGAATTCTAATTTGTTTCAATTCAAACAATTGGAATGATGTGGATACCAATTCCGTATTTTTCAACGAAAACGGGGTAAAAAACTGTAGTCACTTTTGGGAAGAAAGGAACCTTCGTGATAAGGAGAAAAATGAATTAATTCAATTCAAGTTTTTTCTTTGGCCCAATTATCGATTGGAAGATTTAGCTTGTATGAATCGTTATTGGTTTGATACTAATAACGGCAGTCGTTTCAGTATCTTAAGGATCCACATGTATCTACCATTGAAAATTCGTTGATAGTATTACTATATACCCTGTAGCAGGGTATATGATAGAAAACAAATGCACACATGCCTTATCTTATACCTCATTCGAATCTCACTGAATAGAGGATACAGCGTATCCATTAGACCTATAAATTATCAATGAATCCAAAGATATTCATTTCATTTTAGGTCTAATTGATTCACTTTTGTGAATACAAAAATGTACGAGATTCTTATCTGAATTCAAAATAGGATTTTGAATTCATTGGAATGGATAAACTGAGGAGTTCAGAAAGCAATTTATTCTATATCAATCATTCAAATTATTGGCATTCTTTTTATTGATCAATAAAATTCGTTAAAATATATATCAGGGAAGGGGATCAATTCTTTTTTTATGGTAAAAAACTTATTCATTTCGGTTATTTCTCAAGAAGAAACCAAAGAAAACAGAGGGTCCGTTGAATTTCAAATATTCAATTTCACCAATAAGATACAGAGACTTACTTCCCATTTAAAATTGCACAAAAAAGACTATTTATCTCAGAAAGGTTTGCGTAAAATTTTGGGAAAACGTCAACGGCTGCTAGCTTATTTGTCAAAAAAAAATAAAGTACGTTATAAAGAATTAATTGAGAAATTGGATATTCGAGAGACAAAAACTCATTAATTTTTAATTTGAGGAGTCATTTGTTTTTAACTTATTTGTTTCGTTTCAATTTTGATGAACCTCTTTTCACATTCAGCAATTCATGGAAGAATTACATGGAAGAACGAATCGGTAAAAAATTTATGACTGCACCAGCTACAAGAAAAGACCTCATGATAGTCAATATGGGTCCTCACCACCCATCAATGCATGGTGTTCTTCGACTTATTCTTACTCTCGATGGTGAAGATGTTATTGACTGCGAACCAATATTGGGTTATTTACACAGAGGGATGGAGAAAATTGCGGAAAACCGAACAATTATACAATATTTGCCCTATGTCACACGTTGGGATTATTTAGCTACTATGTTTACAGAAGCAATAACCGTAAATGGACCTGAACGATTGAGCAATATTCAAGTACCTAAAAGAGCTAGCTATATCAGAGTCATTATGTTGGAGTTAAGTCGTATAGCTTCCCATTTGTTATGGCTCGGTCCATTTATGGCGGATATTGGGGCGCAGACTCCTTTCTTCTATATTTTTCGAGAAAGAGAGTTGATATATGACCTATTCGAAGCTGCCACCGGTATGCGAATGATGCATAATTTTTTTCGTATCGGGGGAGTAGCTGCTGATCTACCCCATGGCTGGATAGATAAATGTTTGGATTTTTGCAATTATTTTTTAACAGGGGTTGCTGAATATCAAAAACTTATTACACAGAATCCCATTTTTTTAGAACGAGTTGAAGGTATAGGCACTATTAGGGCAGAAGAAGCACTCAATTGGGGTTTATCCGGACCAATGCTACGAGCTTCGGGAATCGAATGGGATCTTCGTAAAATCGATCAGTATGAGTGTTACGACGAATTTGCTTGGGAGGTTCAATGGCAAAAAGAGGGGGATTCTTTAGCTCGTTATTTAGTAAGAATCGGCGAAATGGAAGAATCCATAAAAATGATTCAACAGGCCCTGGAAGGAATTCCGGGGGGGCCTTATGAGAATTTAGAAATCCGACGTTTTGATAGAGTAAAACATCCCCAATGGAATGATTTTGAATACCGATTCATTGCTAAAAAAACCTCTCCTATTTTTGAATTATCGAAGCAAGAACTTTATGTGAGAGTCGAAGCTCCAAAGGGAGAATTGGGAATTTTTCTGATAGGAGATCAGAGCGTTTTTCCTTGGAGATGGAAAATTCGTCCACCGGGTTTGATCAATTTGCAAATTCTTCCTCAGGTGGTTAAAAGAATGAAATTGGCTGATATTATGACGATACTAGGTAGCATAGATATCATTATGGGGGAAGTTGATCGTTGAAATGATAATTGATACAACACAAATCCAGGCTATCCATTCCTTTTCCGGATTGGAATCCGTAAAAGTCAAAGAAGTCTATGGGATCATATGGATACTTGCCCCTATTTTTACTATTGTATTAGGAATCACAATGGGTTTACTAGTAATTGTTTGGTTAGAAAGGGAAATATCCGCGGGAATACAACAACGTATTGGCCCCGAATATGCGGGTCCTTTAGGAATTCTTCAAGCTTTAGCAGATGGTATCAAACTCCTTTTGAAAGAAAGCCTTCTTCCATCTCGAGGGGATACTCGCTTATTCCGTATCGGACCTTCCATAGCAGTGATATCCGTTTTTCTAAGTTATTTAGTAATTCCTTTTGGTTATAAGCTTGTTTTAGCCGATCTTAGTATTGGGGTTTTTTTCTGGATCGCCGCTTCAAGTATTGCTCCCGTTGGACTTCTTATGTCCGGATATGGATCAAATAATAAATATTCCTTTTTAGGTGGTCTACGGGCAGCTGCTCAATCAATTAGTTATGAAATACCCTTAGCTTTATGTGTATTATCAATTTCTCTGCGTGTGATTCGATCAGGTATAAAAAAGCTCTATGCGTCTTGGTAGTTTTGACTTGTGAGATCGAACAACTATTAATTTCCTCTTAAAACCCGAAGTTCAATAAAATTATGATTATGATAACTAGAAATATGCTAACTAGAAATCAATTTTTTCTTTTTGCACCCACAATGCAATTTTTTGCTTCGCTTATTACTAGCGAAGCAAAAAAAACACTTTAAAAGATAAAAGAAAAGTAATTCTTTATCATTTTTGAGTAATATTTCTAGTAATATTTCTTATGTCTATCTCTTTTTTTTTCTATGGATGCTATATATGCGGTATTTTTATTTTCATATTTTTATTCAATGTTTTTATTTTATAAGAATAATCCTTCTAAGTTTCTAACTTTTAAGATCTTTAGGGTGATTTATTCTTTTTTTTATATACATATTTTTTTGTGTTCGTAGTTCTTCTAGAGTATTGGATACTTGGGGATGATAAAGGAAACTAGATAGTTATATGAGTGAAAAAAAAGCGGCTTCGAATTTGGCAGTACAACAATTAAGTCTTCTTTCCTATGTACAAGAATAAAGTTAAAAAAGCAAACATAAAAAAGTTTTATTATGTTTGCTTTTTACCCCCAAGCTTGGTGGATTAGTCATCATAGCCGGAAGCGGGTTTCAAAGATCAACTGTATGGAGTTTTTACTATCTATATATTCTAGATGTATTTCCATAACGGGAGATTTCAAAAACGAGTGGATGGGTAGGAAGACCAAGATACACAAAGGATTTGTAATAAAGATTATGTAAGTTATCCAACAAGATATTTCTCTACATATAAGGAATTCAAATGGGGACTTGAAGTTAGTAGAAATAATCAAGAAGTACTCCCCACGATCCTGATCCAGAGTATCCTCCTATTCACGGATTAAGAAAATAACTATAAAGAACGAAGTAATCTTTTACTTTGGTCCAAGTGCCCTTTTTTCTGAGAAAGGAGAATAGGAGCGAAATAAAAAGGTGAGATTGATTTTATTCGGCATAGGAAATAAAATAAATCAAGAGACAAAATCTTTATTACGATTCATGAACAAATGCCGAATTCTTTTTCGTAATTGAAGAAAATGAGAGGTTGAAATGTGTATATGATATTGCTACAAACAAAACAAATTTTTTGTTTTATTGAAAGATGAAGTTATTAATAAACAAAGACCAACGAAAATTCTTAAAAGATTGAGATCAATTCCGAAGCACTTAATTTATATAGCAGACAGAATTCAATTGGTATAATTCGGGACCGTAGAGTATTTATTTTTTGACTCTATCTATCCGACACCCATATCAATAATATGGAAGAGTCCTTACATTTATTTTTGACTTCTGAGGAGCCGTATGAGATGAAAATCTCATGTACGGTTCTGGAATAGCGACGATAACAGTAATGTTATCATCGACTATGATTATCTAACAGTTCAAGTACAGTTGATATAGTTGAAGCGCAGTCAAAGTATGGTTTTTGGGGGTGGCATTTGTGGCGTCAACCGATAGGGTTTATCATTTTTATAATTTCTTCTTTAGCCGAATGCGAGCGATTACCTTTTGATTTACCAGAAGCGGAAGAAGAATTAGTAGCGGGGTATCAAACCGAATATTCAGGCATCAAATTTGGTTTATTTTACGTTGCTTCATATCTGAATCTACTAATTTCTTCATTATTTGTAACAGTTCTTTACTTAGGGGGTTGGAATCTTTCTATTCCATACATATTTCTTCCTGAGCTTTTTGACATAACTAAAAGGGGTAAAGTCTTTGGAACAATAGTAAGTATCGTTATTACATTAGCTAAAACCTTTTCGTTCTTGTTCATTTCTATTGCAACAAGATGGACTTTACCAAGGCTCAGAATGGACCAACTATTAAATCTTGGATGGAAATTTCTTTTACCTATTTCTCTAGGTAATCTATTATTAACAACTTCGTCTCAACTTCTTTCACTGTAAAAGACTACAATATTCAAGATTGACGGCTTGCCTCAAACAAGAGAAAGAAACAAGCATAAATTTTTTATAGATATTCACGATATGTTCCCTATGGTAACTGAACTCAGGAATTATGGTCAACAAACAATACGAGTTGCCAGGTATATCGGCCAAGGTTTCATGATTACCCTGTCCCATGCAAATCGTTTACCCGTAACTATTCAATATCCCTATGAAAAATTGATCACACCAGAACGCTTTCGAGGCCGAATCCATTTTGAATTTGATAAATGCATTGCTTGTGAAGTTTGTGTTCGTGTATGTCCTATAGATTTACCTGTTGTTGATTGGCAATTGGAAACAGATATTCGCAAGAAACGATTGCTTAATTACAGTATTGATTTTGGACTTTGTATATTTTGCGGTAATTGTGTTGAATATTGTCCAACAAATTGTTTATCAATGACTGAAGAATATGAACTTTCTACTTATGATCGGCATGAATTGAATTTTAATCAAATTGCTTTGGGTCGGTTACCAATGTCAGTAATTGAGGATTATACAATTCGAAAAATTTCGAATTTACCTCAAATCAAAAATGAATAAACTATTGATTAAACAAAATTACCAATTACTAAGCTCAGTTTGGGTCTAAAAAAATGATATTCTTTTGCTTGGTCAATTCAACCTATTGATTGGTTAGTGAGACTCGTAACTTCGTTTGGCTAGAAAATTGATTTCTATGTTTAGATTATTGTTCTAGTAACTAGTCAAAATAATGATTTCAAAAAGAATAAATGAGATAAGAATAAACAGGGTTTTTCTTTGGATGAATAAAGAATGACATATGAATAACTTCTTTTTCCTGGTGAGGTCAATAAAATCATGAAATTCTTCGATTTATATTTTTTTTTAGAATTGATAAAAAATGGATTTACCTGGACCAATACATGATTTTCTTTTAGTTTTTTTAGGATCAGGTCTTATATTAGGGAGTATAGGAGTAGTATTATTTCCCAATCCAATTTATTCGGCCTTTTCGTTGGGATTGGTTCTTGTTTGTATATCCTTATTCTATATTCTATCTAACTCCTATTTTGTAGCTGCTGCACAACTACTCATTTATGTAGGAGCTATAAATGTTTTAATTCTTTTTGCTGTGATGTTCTTGAATGGTTCAGAATATTCAAATGATTTTCCTCTTTGGACCCTTGGAGATGGTATTACTTCACAAGTTTGTATAAGTCTTTTTATTTCACTAATTTCGACTATTCTAGATACGTCATGGTACGGTATTATTTGGACTACACGATCAAACCAGATTATCGAGCAAGATTTGATAAGCAATAGTCAACAAATTGGAATTCATTTATCAACAGATTTTTTTCTTCCATTTGAACTCATTTCAATAATTCTTTTAGTTGCTCTAATAGGTGCAATTGTTATAGCTCGTCAATAAAAAAGTGATATTCAAATTTTCAAAGAATTCAAATAAAACTTGTACCCCATTCATTTTCCTTCAATTCTTTTTTTCCTGTATACTGTATAAATCTAAAATTGAAAGCCTTTAGCGTGAAGTCAATCTATTACCGCTAGATTTTGTTGTTACATATTTGTTATACAGTAGTCAATCGAATCGGTTGAATTGTTTTTTCTTATTGAAAAAAGTCAAGATTGATAATGATAAGGAGTTTTTGAATGATGCTCGAGCATGCCCTTGTGTTGAGTGCCTTTTTATTTTCTATCGGTATCTATGGATTGATCACAAGTCGAAATATGGTTAGAGCCCTTATGTGTCTTGAACTTATACTTAATGCAGTTAATATGAATTTGGTAACCTTTTCGTATTTTTTTGATAATCGTCAATTAAAAGGAGACATTTTCTCAATTTTTATTATAGCTATTGCAGCTGCTGAAGCAGCTATTGGGCTGGCTATTGTTTCCTCAATTTATCGTAACAGAAAATCAACTCGTATTGACCAATCAAATTTGTTGAATAATTAGTATGAATCCTATAAATTCTAATATTGAGTGTTGATAAATTGATTAGAATTCGCATGTAGGTTTGCTACATCTACATAAGGTATGATCATGTTTGCAAAAACATAATAAATCAAAGTATTTTAGCCCTCTCTCCTAAACCAATCCAGAAGTAGATTGATTAGAAAAATTCTAATAACTCATTGATTCATCTGGTATCTAAAAAAGGGATTCGTTTATCAAGGTTACTAGATCGAAAATTTATGACGTTAAGAACTCTATAGATCCAATGTCACATTCCGTAAAGATTTATGATACATGTATAGGATGTACGCAATGTGTCCGAGCCTGCCCTACCGATGTATTAGAAATGATACCGTGGGACGGATGTAAGGCTAAACAAATTGCTTCCGCTCCAAGAACAGAGGACTGTGTTGGTTGTAAGAGATGTGAATCCGCTTGTCCAACAGATTTCTTGAGTGTCCGAGTTTATTTATGGCATGAAACAACTCGCAGTATGGGTCTAGCTTATTAATATGTTCCAGAAAACTATACCGGAATCCATTTCATTTTTTTACTGAAAACCCGTGCCTCAAATATTTTGATTTTCGAGCACGGGTTTTGTGGGCCAAGTGTATCTTGTCTTTACCACGAATTTTTTTCCTTGGTTAACAATAATTGTCGTTTTTCCAATATTTGCGGGTTCCATCGTTTTCTTTCTTCCCCATAAAGGAAATAGGGTAATTAGATGGTATACACTTTGTATATGTATTTTAGAACTCCTTATAACGACTTATACATTTTGTTTTCATTTCCAGGTGGACGATCCATTAATCCAACTAGAGGAGACTTATAAATGGATCAATTTTTTTGATTGCCATTGGAGATTGGGAATAGATGGACTTTCTGTAGGCCCTATTTTATTGACAGGATTTATAACCACTTTAGCTACTTTAGCGGCCCGGCCAGTTACTCGCGATTCTCGATTATTTCATTTCCTGATGTTAGCAATGTACAGTGGTCAAATAGGATTATTTGCTTCTCGAGACCTTTTCCTTTTTTTCATCATGTGGGAATTAGAATTAATTCCCGTTTATCTACTTCTATCCATGTGGGGGGGGAAGAAACGTCTATACTCAGCTACAAAATTTATTTTGTATACGGCAGGGGGTTCCATTTTTCTATTAATGGGAGTTTTGGGTCTTACTTTATATGGTTCGAATGAACCAACATTCAATTTTGAAACATCAGTAAATCAGTCATACCCCGCGGCTTTAGAAATAATATTCTATATTGGATTTTTTATTGCTTTTGCTGTCAAATCACCTATTTTACCCCTACATACATGGTTACCTGATACCCACGGAGAAGCACATTACAGTACTTGTATGCTTCTAGCCGGAATCTTATTAAAAATGGGAGCATATGGATTGATTCGAATCAATATGGAATTATTTCCTCACGCCCATTCTCTATTTTCTCCCTATTTGGTGATAGTAGGCACAATCCAAATGATCTATGCAGCTTTAACATCTCTTGGACAACGAAATTTAAAAAGACGAATAGCCTATTCCTCTGTATCTCATATGGGTTTTATAATTATAGGAATTGGTTCTATGACCGATACGGGACTTAATGGAGCTCTTTTACAAATAATTTCTCATGGATTTATTGGTGCTGCACTTTTTTTCTTGGCGGGAACGACTTATGATAGAATACGGCTTGTTTATCTTGACGAAATGGGGGGAATAGCTATTCAAATGCCAAAAATATTCACGATGTTCAGTAGCTTTTCAATGGCTTCCCTTGCATTACCAGGTATGAGCGGTTTTGTTGCCGAATTACTAGTATTTTTTGGAATAATTAGCGCCAAAAAATATCTTTTCATGTCCAAAATACTCATTTCTTTTGTAATGGCAATTGGAATTATATTAACTCCTATTTATTCATTATCTATGTTACGCCAGATGTTTTATGGATACAAGCTATTTAATGCCCCCAACTCTTCTTTTTTGGATTCTGGACCGCGAGAGTTATTTCTTTCTATCTCCATTTTGTTACCTGTCATAGGTATTGGTATGTACCCCGATTTCGTTCTTTCACTATCAGTTGAAAAGGTCGAAGTTATTCTATCTCATTTTTTTTATCGACAAGTCTTATAAATAAAACCAAAATCCTAAAAAAGTTTAAAAAAAAACGTTCGTTGTAAATGTAAAAAGGAAGGTTTTTTCTTCTCTTCAGTTAACTAAAAACAATCAATTTGAACCACCCGCGTACCGTTTGAATCAATACAATATTTGATTCAAACGGTACGTATGCTCGTTCACACAAAGTTTTAATCTTTATTATATCTTTTTTTATTATTCTAATTATTATAGTCTTTTAGCTTTTTTATTTATTATATACTGCACTCTCTTAGATTTGTAAGAACGTTTTTTGAATTCAACTAGATGTTGATGGAAATGAACCATAACTATGTAGACCTATTCCTACTAGATTGACTCCAAAATAGCATATCCAAATTATAAGAAAGCCTATAGATGCCACAATAGATGCTACAATTGCGGAATTTACACTCTGCAAATTTAGATTTGTTCGAGTATGTAAAAAAATTGCGAATACAATCCAAGTAATAAAAGCCCAAGTTTCTTTTGGGTCCCAACTCCAATAAGATCCCCACGCTTCGTTAGCCCACACCGCTCCCGAAAGTATTCCTATGGTTAAAAAGAGAAATCCTAGACTAATAACCCGATAACTCCAAAAATCCAATTGTTGAATGAATTGGGTCCTATAATAATTCTTAGCAGAAAAAAAAGAAGTCTTTTGAAAAAGATTTTCCCCAAATAAAAATGACTCAGTTAAAAAATCGTTGCCCCCTGAAAAAAGCTTTCCGTTTTTTCGAAATGTAATGACCAGAAGTGCTACTGATAATAATGATCCGCATAAAAGGGCTGCATAGCCCAATATCATCATACTTACGTGCATTATTAACCACTCGGATTTAAGAGCGGGTACTAATATTGAAGATTGATGTATTTCTGTTAAAAGACCTGAAGTAGCAAAACCTTGGGTAAAAATAGCGCTTGGGCTGATTATTTTGCTTAAAAATTTTGTATTTTTTGTGAAATACGGAATGATATGAATCAGAGCGAAACTCCATGAAAGGAAAATGAATGATTCATATAAATCACTTAGTGGGAAATGTTCCGAAGAAATCCAATGAGTAGCTAATAATCCTGTTATACAGAAAAAAGTTACTAGCATGCCCTTTTCTGATGAATCATATAGTTTTCTTATTTCGTCGACTAAAAATATTATCAAATGAATTGTCATTAAAATTAAAATGATCGAAAGGGAAATATGAGTTAATATATGCTCTAAGGTTGAAAATATCATAAAAAAAGCTTAAACAACGAAGAGTCTAGCCCCCCAATTACCTAAGAAAAATTTGAAAAAGGAAATCGGGAATTGAATTCCTTATAAGATTATAAGGTCTATTTTCTTTTTTTAGAAGACGGTATGCCGCCACTCGGACTCGAACCGAGATGCGCTAGCACTGCTTCCTAAGAGCAGCGTGTCTACCAATTTCACCATAGCGGCGTGTCGTGAACCCATAATAGTCTAATTCATTATAGGCTATGAGTAAGCAAACGTCAAGATTTGAAAGGTAAATTCAGTATAGTCTGGTTCAATTTTATACATAAAAATTTCTTGAAATATGAATTTGAAAGTTTATTATTTGAGTTTAGAGTCTTTGTTTTATTTCACTTATACTTATTACTTACGGTTTTCGTGTATTTTTGGATCGCTTGCAATTAAACTCCGGTAACTAGATAGTTTGATTCGTAACTAGGGGTCGAATTCAAAACAAAAATTTTGGTTTTCATTTTTTTGTCTTGATTTCAAAAATCAAAACAAAAAAATGAATTTTAGCAATACCTATATACCTATTTTAAAACACTCATAATTAACCGATTCTGCAGATATAACATACTCATTTTCTTATTTTATACTTATACTTTAAAAATTGGGGCGTCAATATTTATTACATGACAAGATAGTCTTGGGGATCCGTATAAGAATTCATCAAAAAGAAAAAGTCAGAAAGTTACCCAAAATAAAAAAGGGTTTCAATTTTCAAAAGTAATTCATAAGTTTCAACGATTCGTTAACTAAACCGAAAGATCTTCATATCCGCCTTATTGTATTACTTTACTCTATTTATTAATTTATTATATTATTTTATAAAAGTGTTACTTGTCATAAACAAATAGGTTGATGCGGAAAATAAGACTCGTCCCCTCGAAATGATGTTTGGGAACCTTCGAAGGTATTCTTTTTTTAAGTTAAGTAAAAAGATGAGTAAATCTAGGATTTCGTATTCTCGTATCATAAGAGCTAAGAGCAAGGCATTCGATTTCCCAGTTCTATATTAACTCTAAATAATAAATCAATAGAAAGCCGAAGTCATAAAATTTTAGTCTAAAAAAAAAGAAAGTCGACTCAGATTATTCCAACGTTTTTTTATTTGTTTGTGATACAAAAAAACTTTTCAAATTCCCGGTCGAAAGGGATTTTCCTAACGAAAAAGCTTTTAATGCTGTCCAAAAGCTCTTTCTTTTCCAAGTATTTTTACGAATACGCTTTTTTGATTTCGAAATACGTTTTTTTGGAACTGCCATTTAAAAATGAAGAAATTACTTAATTTTAGGTTAAAACTGGATGTGAAAGACATCTATTGCGCAAAATGAATCGTTTTTACTATTTACTATCTAGCTTTTTTTTATTCTATCTTTTCTTATTATTGTCATAATATATTCGTAAAAACGATTCGTTTGTTTTGATTGCTATCTCTATTTCGCATTATTCATAAAATAAAATCTATAGAATTCGATGTGCTGTAGAAATCATCAAATTAGTTGAACTTCATCTTAGAATTCTAATTCTTATAATTCTAATGAAAAAGAAACTAAAACGGCCTTTCTGTCTATTTTCATCGTTCTACGTGCAATTGAAAGGTTTAAGATCAAAACCCTACTCTTGCTTAATGAAATTGAAAGCTGTAATCCTTTTCCCTTGGATAAAAAGAAAAGAGACCAAATTTTCCTTTGAAAAATAAAAGGAAACTGCTAATGAATCTATTTCAGATTATTTGACCAATTGTAACTTCTTGATTTGAATAATTGAAAGTTTTTAACTAAGAATAATTCACAATAGAAAATTCTATAAAGTTTATTTTAGTTGTCAGTTTGGTTTAAGTTAGTACATATTTTTTTCTTTTTTATTGACTCTTTTCAAAAGAGATAAAATAAAATCGGGTGAATCGGAAATAATTAATTAAGACTCAAACTGTTTATGGAACAAACATATCAATATGCGTGGATCATACCTTTTGTTCCCCTTCTAGTTCCTATGTTAATAGGAGCAGGACTTCTTATTTTTCCCACGGTAACAAAAAATCTTCGTCGTATGTGGTCTTTTCAGAGTGTTTTATTGTTAAGTATAGTCATGGCATTTTCAATCTATCTATCTATTCAGCAAATAAATAGGGGTTCTATCTATCAATATGTATGGTCTTGGATAATAAATAATGATTTTTCTTTTGAATTCGGTTACTTGATCGACCCACTTACTTCTATTATGTCAATATTAGTCACTACTGTTGGAATTTTGGTTCTTATTTATAGTGATAATTATATGGCTCATGATCAAGGATATTTGAGATTTTTTACTTATATGAGTTTTTTCTGTGCTGCCATGTTGGGATTAGTTACTAGTTCTAATTTTATACAAATTTATATTTTTTGGGAATTGGTTGGACTATGTTCCTATCTATTAATAGGGTTTTGGTTTACACGACCTGGTGCGGCAAATGCTTGCCAAAAAGCGTTTGTAACTAATCGTGTAGGGGATTTTGGCTTATTATTAGGAATTTTAGGCTTTTATTGGATAACAGGCAGTTTTGAATTTCGGGAGTTATTCCAAATATTGAATAATTTGATTTCGAGCAAAGAGGTCAATCTTTTATTTGTTACTTTATGCGCTGCGCTGTTATTTGTCGGTGCAATTGCGAAATCCGCGCAATTTCCTCTTCATGTCTGGTTACCCGATGCCATGGAGGGACCTACTCCGATTTCGGCTCTTATACATGCTGCTACCTTAGTAGCAGCGGGAATTTTTCTTGTAGCTAGGCTTCTTCCTCTTTTCTTAGTTATACCTTACATAATGTATTTCATCTCCTTGATAGGAATCATAACAGTTTTATTAGGAGCTACTTTAGCTCTTGCTCAACAAGACATTAAAAGAGGTTTAGCTTATTCCACAATGTCTCAATTGGGTTATATGATGTTAGCTCTAGGAATGGGGTCTTACCGAAGTGCTTTATTTCATTTGATTACTCATGCTTATTCCAAGGCATTATTATTCTTAGCAGCTGGATCCGTTATTCATTCAATGGAGACTATTATTGGTTATTCTCCCGAAAAAAGTCAGAATATGGTTATTATGGGCGGTTTAACAAAACACGTACCGATAACCAAAGGTGCTTTTTTATTAGGTACACTTTCACTTTGTGGTATTCCGCCCCTTGCTTGTTTTTGGTCAAAAGATGAAATTCTTAATGATAGCTGGCTTTATTCGCCGATTTTCGCCCTAATAGCTTGGGGCACAGTGGGATTAACCGCATTTTATATGTTTCGGATTTATTTAATGACTTTTGAAGGACATTTAAACGTTGGTTTTAAAAATTATAGTGGAAAAAAAAATAACCCTGCTGATTCAATGTCTCTATGGGGAAAAAAGGGTTCAAAGCCAATTAACAAAAATTTTCGCTTTTTCACAATTGATGAGAAAGGGGAGAATCAAACCAAAATTTCTTATACTTCTGATCCTTTTGAGTCAGAAAATACTATGTTATTTCCACAAATTCTATTGTGTTTTGTAACTTTTGTAATTGGATTCTTAGGAATTCCGAAGGAGCTTGGTTTCAATCTCGACATCTTAACCCAATGGTTACATCCTGCTATTTATCTTTTGCATCACACTAATTCAACAGATTTAGCCGAGTTTTTAAAGCATACGGTAATTTCCGTGGGGATTGCTTATTGCGGAATATTTATAGCATTTTTATTATATAAACCCACCTATTCGTCTTTCAAAAGTTTTCTATTAATTAATTCGTTTCATCAAAAAAGCCTTAAGAGAGTTATTCGCGACAAAATAGTCTTTGTCATATATGACTGGGCCTATAATCGTGCTTATATAGATACTTTTTATAAGAATTTTTTTGTTTGCCAAGTACGAAGGTTTTCTCAAATTATTCGTTGTTTTGATTTAAGAATTATTGACCAAATATTTAATTGTTTTGCTTTTCTTAGTTTTATTGCTAGCGAAGGTATCAAATATTTAGGATATGCGAGAATTCCTTTTTATTTGTTTTTTTATTTCTTTTTTGTATCAATCTTTATTTTTCTGTTTTACAAAAATTAAGAAAACTCAATTATACTAGGTTAAAAAAAAACTTACCCAAATTAAGTTCTTATGTTTAAAATTACTTAAATTGGGTAAGAGTTTTCTATTGGCTATACGACTATAATTACAGGATTTATTTCTTTCATTTGTTTCATTAGTAGGACGCGAAGGTTCTCCTCCCCAAAGAGGAGAAAGTTCTAATTCAAAAATAGTAGAAGGTTCGAATCGCAAAATAGGAGGAGTTTCTTCTTCCAAATTACGATCAAAATATATCCAAGATAACATCTTATGATATTTTCTGAGTAGGAAATCTCTTTCATTCAAAGAATCATTGCGCTCGCTCAGTACAAACTGAGCTTCTCTCAGTGCATTTGTAGTTCGGATTAAAGAATGTCCTTCCTTTTTCAAAGAACCCTCTGGAGCTTGTATAGTAGCTTGTGCTCGTTCCAAGGCAGCTGTATTTTCTAAAAAATAATCTATTAATTCTTTTAAATTCACCTTTTCTGCCTCAAGTGCGAATTCGCTTTCCAATATATCGGCTGTTTGCCTTTCTAGTTCAGCGCTTTCTTCTCTAAAAGAGACTTTTTTATTTTCAATATCAGAGATTCTGCCTAAAAAGGAATATTTATTATTTGATCCATATCCGGACATAAGAAGTCCAACGGGAGCAATACTTGAAGCGGCGATCCAGAAAAAAACCCCAATACTAAGATCGGCTAAAACAAGCTTATAACCAAAAGGAATTACTAAATAACTTAGAAAAACGGATATCACTGCTATGGAAGGTCCGATACGGAATAAGCGAGTATCCCCTCGAGATGGAAGAAGGCTTTCTTTCAAAAGGAGTTTGATACCATCTGCTAAAGCTTGAAGAATTCCTAAAGGACCCGCATATTCGGGGCCAATACGTTGTTGTATTCCCGCGGATATTTCCCTTTCTAACCAAACAATTACTAGTAAACCCATTGTGATTCCTAATACAATAGTAAAAATAGGGGCAAGTATCCATATGATCCCATAGACTTCTTTGACTTTTACGGATTCCAATCCGGAAAAGGAATGGATAGCCTGGATTTGTGTTGTATCAATTATCATTTCAACGATCAACTTCCCCCATAATGATATCTATGCTACCTAGTATCGTCATAATATCAGCCAATTTCATTCTTTTAACCACCTGAGGAAGAATTTGCAAATTGATCAAACCCGGTGGACGAATTTTCCATCTCCAAGGAAAAACGCTCTGATCTCCTATCAGAAAAATTCCCAATTCTCCCTTTGGAGCTTCGACTCTCACATAAAGTTCTTGCTTCGATAATTCAAAAATAGGAGAGGTTTTTTTAGCAATGAATCGGTATTCAAAATCATTCCATTGGGGATGTTTTACTCTATCAAAACGTCGGATTTCTAAATTCTCATAAGGCCCCCCCGGAATTCCTTCCAGGGCCTGTTGAATCATTTTTATGGATTCTTCCATTTCGCCGATTCTTACTAAATAACGAGCTAAAGAATCCCCCTCTTTTTGCCATTGAACCTCCCAAGCAAATTCGTCGTAACACTCATACTGATCGATTTTACGAAGATCCCATTCGATTCCCGAAGCTCGTAGCATTGGTCCGGATAAACCCCAATTGAGTGCTTCTTCTGCCCTAATAGTGCCTATACCTTCAACTCGTTCTAAAAAAATGGGATTCTGTGTAATAAGTTTTTGATATTCAGCAACCCCTGTTAAAAAATAATTGCAAAAATCCAAACATTTATCTATCCAGCCATGGGGTAGATCAGCAGCTACTCCCCCGATACGAAAAAAATTATGCATCATTCGCATACCGGTGGCAGCTTCGAATAGGTCATATATCAACTCTCTTTCTCGAAAAATATAGAAGAAAGGAGTCTGCGCCCCAATATCCGCCATAAATGGACCGAGCCATAACAAATGGGAAGCTATACGACTTAACTCCAACATAATGACTCTGATATAGCTAGCTCTTTTAGGTACTTGAATATTGCTCAATCGTTCAGGTCCATTTACGGTTATTGCTTCTGTAAACATAGTAGCTAAATAATCCCAACGTGTGACATAGGGCAAATATTGTATAATTGTTCGGTTTTCCGCAATTTTCTCCATCCCTCTGTGTAAATAACCCAATATTGGTTCGCAGTCAATAACATCTTCACCATCGAGAGTAAGAATAAGTCGAAGAACACCATGCATTGATGGGTGGTGAGGACCCATATTGACTATCATGAGGTCTTTTCTTGTAGCTGGTGCAGTCATAAATTTTTTACCGATTCGTTCTTCCATGTAATTCTTCCATGAATTGCTGAATGTGAAAAGAGGTTCATCAAAATTGAAACGAAACAAATAAGTTAAAAACAAATGACTCCTCAAATTAAAAATTAATGAGTTTTTGTCTCTCGAATATCCAATTTCTCAATTAATTCTTTATAACGTACTTTATTTTTTTTTGACAAATAAGCTAGCAGCCGTTGACGTTTTCCCAAAATTTTACGCAAACCTTTCTGAGATAAATAGTCTTTTTTGTGCAATTTTAAATGGGAAGTAAGTCTCTGTATCTTATTGGTGAAATTGAATATTTGAAATTCAACGGACCCTCTGTTTTCTTTGGTTTCTTCTTGAGAAATAACCGAAATGAATAAGTTTTTTACCATAAAAAAAGAATTGATCCCCTTCCCTGATATATATTTTAACGAATTTTATTGATCAATAAAAAGAATGCCAATAATTTGAATGATTGATATAGAATAAATTGCTTTCTGAACTCCTCAGTTTATCCATTCCAATGAATTCAAAATCCTATTTTGAATTCAGATAAGAATCTCGTACATTTTTGTATTCACAAAAGTGAATCAATTAGACCTAAAATGAAATGAATATCTTTGGATTCATTGATAATTTATAGGTCTAATGGATACGCTGTATCCTCTATTCAGTGAGATTCGAATGAGGTATAAGATAAGGCATGTGTGCATTTGTTTTCTATCATATACCCTGCTACAGGGTATATAGTAATACTATCAACGAATTTTCAATGGTAGATACATGTGGATCCTTAAGATACTGAAACGACTGCCGTTATTAGTATCAAACCAATAACGATTCATACAAGCTAAATCTTCCAATCGATAATTGGGCCAAAGAAAAAACTTGAATTGAATTAATTCATTTTTCTCCTTATCACGAAGGTTCCTTTCTTCCCAAAAGTGACTACAGTTTTTTACCCCGTTTTCGTTGAAAAATACGGAATTGGTATCCACATCATTCCAATTGTTTGAATTGAAACAAATTAGAATTCTCAATTCTCTACGACGTCTAGACGATAAAATATTTTCAAGAACAAGCGCATCAAAATGATTGTTCTCTCTAGCTCGAATTATTCTTTGTTTTCGGTATTGTTGATTAGTTTTGTTTTTACTCTTATGAACCAACGAAATACCTATGGTTTGATACATAAGAAATTGCCCATTGTTTTTTACAGACAGTCCAAGGCGGTCCACAACCACTCCTATGCTTTTGAAAAATTTTAGAATACTCAAATTGCTCTTCGACTTCCACATTACATTCAATTGTAATTTTCTCCTTTCAATGCATGATAGAGTCATGGTTTCTAGATTTATCGAGCTCTTCGGGAGAGCTAATATCCGGACATTTTTGCGAATGTTTTGACCGATATTCCTTTGATCCCATCTCAATTGCAAAAGGAAATACTTTTTCATGAATAACTCTCTTAGCTCTCTTGTACTTAGACTTTTCTTTTCACTATCGGTTTCACTTTTCTTTTCACTATCGGTTTCACTTTTCTTTTCACTATCGGTTTCACTTTTCTTTTCACTATCGGTTTCACTTTTCTTTTCACTATCGGTTTCACTTTTCTTTTCACTATCGGTTTCACTTTTCTTTTCACTATCGGTTTCACTTTTCTTTTCACTATTGGTTTTACTTTTCTTTGTACCTTTTTTCATGTCTGATTTCGCGGAATCTTCTTCTTCAAGATTTTGGTTTTCAGCGATGTTTTTCTTTTTATTATCGGTTTCACTTAGATTCGAATTTAAAAGAAGTAATTTGCTTGGTATAATCCACGGTTTCGTTTTATATACATTAAAAAGCCGCACAAATTCTGGGAAGAACCAAAGTTCCAGATTCGAGATGGGACGATTTAGTATTTGTTCATTCATTCCCATCCAATCAAAAAAAGAATTTGGAGAATTAGGTTGATTGATTTCTGGATTTTGATTAATCGGAATATAAAAAGGGTCTTTTTCTTGTTTATCAATTGGATCAATTAATTGATCGTTATTAGTCCCAATTGGAGTCTTTTGATTACTGCTGGGATTGATCTCTTCTTCGGGATTGATCTCTTCTTCGGGATTGATCTCTTCCTCTTCTTCTTTATCAATTGCATAAAATATTTCATCCTTATTAGTCCCAATTGGAGTCTTTTGATTACTGCTGGGATTGATCTCTTCCTCTTCTTCTTTATCAATTGGATCAATTAATTGAAAATTATTAGTCCCAATTCGAGTCTTTTGATTACTGCTGGGATTTACCGCGACCCAGGATTCAATAGCCACTTTTTTTCTAAGATCAAAATAGATATTTTCCCAATTAAAATATTTTCTATTAAGATTTTTTTCTATATATGGAATATATACCCTTTCTATTCTTCCTATAAAAATATTGATAGGGATACTTCCTGTTATCGCAAACAAGGAGTTTTGCGACATGTTGTAATTATCAGAAACCGCTTGCCTTTTAGTTACTTGAGGGATTGATCTATAAAAAACCGAGTCACCTTTATTTTCATTATTAATGGATTTATATGATAAAAGATCATATCTATAGCATTTTTGAAAATTATCTTTTTGATTCGATAATGAGTTAGGACCCTTTTTTTTCTTGTAATGACTTAATTGGTATTTTCCACATGAATTCCATTTTTTTAAATCTTTTTTTTGAGACCTACAATATCGATTAACCCTATTTCGCCATTTTTGTTTTTGTGACATTAAGCTAGACCAGATAATCTGAGATAAATCGTATTGATAATTCCCTCTTAACCAATTTTTCCATTGACTCGTTATAGACCGCTGAAGTTTCTTATGTATTACTTCAGACTGAAATATTCCTTGTGTTCGAAAGGAGTCTTTCATTTGAGTTTTAAGGAAGAAAGATGTTCCATGATGTTGAAGAACGGATCTTAATTTAGACAAGTTAACAACCCCGGTTTGTGATATTTTGTAAAATACATATGCTTGTGACAAGTTGGATAAATCACAAAAAATTTCTGAATTTTTCTTACAACTATTATAAGTATAAGTTTTTATATTTGAAATAAAGTGAATTGTATTTTTAGTTTTTTTATTAATTATTTTTTTATTTGTTTCATTCTTGGAAATATATTTTTCAATCAAATTTTTTGTCGATTCAACAAAGAGTTGTGTATTCGTTTGGCAAATATGAATAGTAGATAAACAAATATCGTTATATATTCTTTGAATGAAAAATTTTCTAAAATAATGAAATTTACATATTATGTTTTTTAGTTTTACTATTTGCCAAATCTTTTTTGACAACTCTAATCTACAACTTTTTTTGTAAGTACTAATATCTAGTTCTAGAGTTACTTTTTTTTTCTCTTCGGTAATTCTTTCTATTTGATTTTTGATTGTACTTGTTCTATCAGTCATATCTTGCATTTTAGTTTCTATCAGTGAAGAATTTGTCCAATCTGGAATTTGAATTTTTTGAATTTGACTAAAAGATTCATCAATTATCTGGTTGCTTATTCTAGAATCTTTTTCTTTTTCCATTCCACCTATTTCTCTCGATCTAAATAATAAAATTGGTTTACCCTTGGAGAGGTCTTTTTCTATAAACGGAAGATTTTGGTTTGTTGTTCTTGTTTCTTTTGAAACTTTTTTAAATAATTTTATTATTATTTTTTTTAAAACGCTTTCAGCTGTAACCTTTTCATATTTTCCAATTTTTTTTTCGAGTTCCTTTAAAATGGGCTCAAAAAAGGAAGGTGTTTTTCGGGGAGAGCCAAAAGGCAGTTCTGTTTCCCTTCCAAAAATTGTTAAAAAACAAACGTCATCACGAGAAGTTAGCGGTTTAGATGTGTGCCAAGGTTTCAGATGGAAAGGATATACAATCTTGATCTGAATACCTTGTGTCAACCAATTTTCCGGAAATTCTGTTTCGGATAACGGATTACCAGTATAAGTGCACTTAATATGCTTTTCTCTATTCCATTCCTCGAAATCTTCAGACCATTCAGGAATTTGCAATAATAGCATACGTCCAAGATTTTTACCGATTATCAATGAAGGTAATATAAGATTTTTTCTAAGACTTGATTGGGCTATTAAAATGCAACCCCTTAACATTTGGGTAATTTCAAAAGTATCCCAGGCTTCCCCTATCTCTAATCGCTTTTTTTCCTTTACTCGGTCGTTTTTCTTTTTAGATTCTCTTTTTGGTTTTTCTTCTCTTTTTGTTTGTTCGTCTGTAGACTCTAAAATCCTGAACCCTTTTCCCGCCGACCAATTTCTAAAAATTCGGTTCAGTTGAACCGGGCGGGGGATAGCAAAAGAAAAAAGTTTTTTTTTTTTTATCCTGTCAAAAAAAAGGGGGGAATGTGCATTTGCTTGAAACAGTTTCTCAATAACAATTTTACGCCTTTGAGTTCGCATAGAGCCTTTGATTAAGCCGTGCTTAAAATCGGGTTGGTGTGCATAAC